GTTATTTATTGTCTTTTGATATACTCTAACAATTTTATTTTTTGGAGAGGTAGAATTCTGCCTTCTTATATTTTTATATCCAGGATTTGAACTGTATCGTTTATAACAATAGGTAATTTCATTTTATGGCAAAAAAAAGTTTAATTCAGAGGGAACACAAGCGAAAGAAATTGGAAGAAAAATATCGTTTGATTCGTCAATCCCTAAAAAAGAAAAGCAAAGACTCATCCCTTAGTCAAAAACAAAAAATAGAAATTCAGAGAAAATTGCAATCTCTACCACGTAACAGTGCACCTATACGTCTTCATAGACGTTGTCTTTTTACTGGAAGACCTAGAGCTCACTATCGAGATTTTGGACTATCCGGGCACATACTTCGAGAAATGGTTCATGCATGTTTGTTACCGGGTGCAACAAAATCAAGTTGGTAAGGATAACAATATCATTTCTATTTTCTATTTTTATCTAAAAGATTTTTCAATATCGCTTCCCAATTGTACCTATTTTTATGAATGGATTTCTTTGACCTAGATTTTATGGACCCTCTATTTAGAAAGAAATGGATACAATATACCATTTGTATCGTTTTTGTAAAGAAAGAGGGTATCCAATCTTTTAATTTTTTTCTTTCTTTTTTCGAAAACCATATATATCATTATCATCTTTGAGTTATGGCCCTTGGTACACGTCATGATCTAACTCAACTTAGTTGACTATGATTCAAGGGTTCAAAACTAATTGACTCAACAACAAGTTTTTTTGGAAATTCTATTGCAGACTTTTGATTTCATCATAGTTATGCTACGGAATTTGAAAAATCTTATTTATTCTTAAATAACCATATTTTGGTTATAGATCAATTCGATTTCATATTAGAACAATGCAAACCATACTATTTCAAATCTTGAAAATAAAATAATATTTTCTTTTTTTTTTTCTCTTAATCCTAGGATATTCGATTCACTTTTCTTTCATCTTCGCAAAAAAAAAAAAAAGAAAAATTAATATATTCATATATAAAATTAATATATTCATATTTTAGTAAATAATAAGGAGATTTTATGATTTTTCAAACATTCCAAAAATATATTATTCAATCATATTCCACCTTTCCCTTTAAAAAGCCCTTACCCCCAGGGAGGAACACTTTAATAGAAAGAGTTTTTAGTTCCAGTTACGATTATGACTCTACAGGAATTTTTTTGAAGTATTGTTTGAAGTATGGTAGTGACACTGAAACTGAGCAAAACAAAAAAGTTTTAAAAAAAATTATAAAAAAGTTTCATAAAGACTTTCGATCGCTAGATAAAAAAAAGGAAGCTGTCGACAAAATCTTAAATAAACACAGTTTTTTTTCTTCTGTAATAAAACGTACAAATCTTTTGAAATATAATTATGATTTTTTAATTCGTCATTTTTATTCATTTTCATATGAATACGATATCAATATCGAAATTGGGAACTATATTCCAGATATTCTTTATGAATGTAAATCAGAAATTGTAGAATCAATTATGGATATGTTTGAAAATGATCCAAATAATTTGAGAAACTTCTTCCATCCTATTTTAGTTAACGGATTTCTAGTTTTAAGATTGAAATTGAATCCTTTTATTCCTAAGACTATTCCTCAAACTACTCTTGGGTTCCCTAATACTACTTGGCTTTATAGTAGCTACGAAATAAACTTGTATTGTAAAAAAATAAAAAAGAAATTTGCTAAAAGTCCGGGTTCCTATGATACCAACCCTTTGACTGATAAAATAACTAAAAATAAAGAAATCACTTTTGATAATATCAATTCAGAAAACTTGTCAAGTGACAATAATGCAAGTTCACAGGAAAAAGTATCCTTCAATAAATATAAAAAGAATCGCTCTTTACTAAAACACCAAAATACAGAGGATGTATTTGCACCATACGGTCATTTATGGACTTTTTGTAAAAATTGTGAGAAATCCATTTACAAAGAATATGCGCAAAAAAATAAATATATTTGTCAACATTGTGCATTTCATTTACCAATGGGTAGTTTAGATCGAATCGAATCTTTGATTGATTCTGGTACTTGGGATCCTACGGATGAGAATATGGTTTCTATTGATCCCTATGATATTCTTAGAAAAAGTCTTCATATAGAAGATTTGAAAAAATATTTTGAACAATGTAAAAAAAGCCAACTTTCATTTTTCTTAGACACGGATGACAAGTTACAGGATAAAGAATTTGACTATTTTGACTTTCGTGAAATATGGAAAATGTACCTATGTATATTTTATCAAAATCAAATTTCTCGTGAAATTCAATCAAATTGGTACCTTATTCCTTTTAACGAAGTTATATCAAGGGTATTGAAAATACCCATAAATGATGATGAGTATGATGGATTTGACGAGGAGAAAGAACTTCAAGACCTTCTCAAAATTCTTCCCTCAGATGAAGAGGAACTCGATTCAGAGGGTCTAGATCCAGAGGAATCCACTGTAGAGCAAACTAGCGCAGAAGAATCCACTGCAGAACAAGTTTCTGCAGAGCAAATGTCTACAAATACAGACGAATTCACTGCAGAAAAATCTATTATAAAGAAAAAACCTAATTTAAAGGAATTAGTGCAACTATTTTTTCTAGAAGAAAAAGAAGTAAAAAAAGACATAGAAGCAAGAAAAGAAATACAAGCAAAAGAAGAACTAGAAGCAAAAGAAAAAATAGAAGCAAAAAAAAAACTAGAAGAAAAAGAAAAAAACCTTGCTTCTGCTGATGATGAAAATGCTAATCAAAATTCAGAAAAATCAACAAAATCAAAAAAATCAGAAAAATTACAAAAATCAGAAAAAGATATACCTTACATAGATAAGGTCCATTTTTCTCAAAGAAAAACGGGTTTGACTGACGCTATTCAAACAGGAATAGGTAAACTCGACGGTATCCCTGTAGCACTTGCGGTTATGGATTTTCAGTTTATCGGAGGAAGTATGGGGTCGGTAGTGGGTGAAAAAATAACCCGTCTAATTGAGAGTGCTAGAGTTTTAGGTTTACCTATCATTATTTCTTGTGCTTCTGGAGGAGCTCGTATGCAAGAAGGAAGTTTCAGCTTAATGCAGATGGCTAAAATATCTTCAATTTTATTGAATTATCCATTCTTTAATGACATATTTTTAGTGTCACTTTTAACATCGCCTACAACAGGTGGTGTCACAGCCAGTTTTGGAATGCTTGGTGATATAATTATTGGCGAACCAGAAGCATACATTGCATTTGCGGGTAAACGAGTAATTGAACAAGTAATGAAAATCGAAGTACCCCCGGGTATACAGGAAGCTGAATATTTATTTGAAAAAGGCTCATTGGATTCAATTGTACCGCGTAATCTTTTAAAAGGTGTTCTTAGTGAATTATTTAAGTTCCACCCAAGTTTAATTTTAAAAGCAATGCGAAAGAAAAGGAACTGGAGAGTTTGAATTTTGAATAGAAAAAAATTGATAAACTAGACGAGAGGAGCAAATAAAGAATATTCTAGTCTTTTCTATTCAAGTATTTTGGATATTTTATGCCCATTCAGTCTTTTTCACTGGCGGAATTACTATAGAATATGTGAGAATGACGATACAATAAGAATTCAAAGAGTTTACACTGATAACAAAATCAGTGTACTTGTAAATGAATGGATTATCAATCAGAGGCAAAATTAGGTAGGAGCATCATACATCATAGAAGAACAATATCTAGAATTCAAGAGGAAAATTCTCAAAAATTTTAAAAATTTTTTGTTAGGAACGACTTTTCGATTCTAGTAAAGAAATTTCTAAAATTCTTATTTCTTCTTGTATTGATGCTGCACTAAAAAAATCCAATCACTTTCTTTTTTTTTTTTTTTTCTTTTTAGATTTTTTGTTATAATTGCTATGCTAACTATGTCAATTGCTAGTTTTTTTAGAATTTGAATGAAGTTGGGTTGGGATTCAAATATTTTTTTTTTGAATCTCAACTTCAAAAAAAATGATCTCTTTTTATTTTATATGAAATGAATGGATATCTACTTATCTTTTCTTATTTTAGATTTTTAACTTACTTATATTTATAAATATTTCTAAAAGATAATAAAATATGAAAAAACCTAAACGAAGAATTACTGCTCCACGCATGAATCGGCGTCTTTTTTCTAAACGTTTTCGTTTACTTAGACCTATACGACGTAAGATACAAAAAGGACTTATTCATATTCAAGCAAGTTCTAACAATACCATGATAACTGTTACAGATTTGGGAGGTCAAGTAGTTTCTTGGGATTCCGCTGGTACTTCTCGATTCAAAGGTCCAAAAAAAGCAACACCCTATGCTGCCCAAACCGCAACAAGAAATGCTATTTATATGTTAGTAAAAGAGGGTATGGAACGAGCAGCAATTTTGATAAACGGTGCCGGTCCCGGAAGAGCTGCAGCATTAAGAACCGTTCTTCAGAGTGGTGTAAAATTAAATTTCATACGTGATGTAACACCTATGCCACATAATGGATGCCGACCTCCTAAAAGACGACGTGTTTAAAAAAAATCTTTTAATTAAATTTTAATTAAATTAATTAATTGAAAAAAGAAATTCTGGTGTATAGAGACGACGTTATCGTTTGAGAGGTAACCATAGAAATGATGGAATCCGCTATTTTATTTTTTTTGAATTGAAGAATTCTTTATTGAAGAACGGGAAGAAAAGCAAGAATCGTGGTTGAGAAGGTTATAGTAGCAAAAGCCATAGGAATCGATATTTGATATATTGGAATAGTTCGCTTTGTTATTGATTGACCCTAGTCGAAGAAAAGAATAACTGGGAGAAAACAGATATGGTAAACATTTTGTATATTGGGAAAGCAAAAAAAATGATTAACCTATCGGTTAATATTCTTAATTTTCCAAATTCAAGAAATAATTAGTGAAATTTACTGTAGACTTTTCGAATTTTTGTCGAGATTTGATTTTATTTTTGATGCTATTATTCAAAATAGTAGCGAAAATTTTGACGTGATCAATTTCTCCACTCTTTTGAAAATTATAAAAAGAACTTTGTTTCGATTAAGTTTTAATAAAATTATGTTATTTCATAAAATATGTTTTTTCATAAAATTTCATTTTATGAAAAAACATATTTTATTACTTACTATTTTGTATTTTTTCACTATTATTTTATTTATTTTTTTTATGATAAAAAACAAAAAACATTGAGATATTCTTAAAAATAAAGACTCTTATTAGAAAGATTAGAAAGAAGAGTCTTGAGTTAAGAAAACTAAGGAAATTGACTCAACAACAAGTTTTTTTAGAAACTCTGTTGCAGACTTTTTATTTTATCATAGTTATATTATAGTTATTCTATGGAATTTGAAAAATAAATCTTATTTATTCTTAAGTAACCATATTATATTATGCATATAGATTATTATGCATATAGATCGATTCGATTTCATATTATCTTATAAGGATCCAAGCCATCGTATTGGATTTCATTTATTTATATAAGTTCAATGTCTCCATAAGATTCTATCGCGAGTTTAACATATTGTTAAAGATATAGTGAAAAACATAAGGTTTAGATCGATCTAGATCAAACAATTATATTATTTATATATGTATGAGCAAAATAAAAAAGAAAAACACTTTCAAAATGAAGTGGAAATGTATTGAGTCGAGAATCGAAAATCCATGTTTACATTATGGTCGTTTCATTCTATCCCCCTTTCAAAAAGGTCAGGCTGATACTTTAGGTACTGCCTTGCGAAGAACATTGCTTAGTGAAATCCAAGGAACTGCTATTACATATATTAGATATATTCAAATTAATAACAAAAAGTTGGAGAAAGTATCTCATGAGTATAGTCATATAGAAGATGTCGAAGAATCAATACATGAAATAATCTTAAATTTAAAACAAATTGTATTAAAGAGTTGTATCCATGAATCTATTTTTGCATCTATTTGTGTCAGTGGTCCTATGCGTGTAACTGCAGGACATATTAAGCTACCGTCTTCTGTGCAAGTAATTAATAAAAGCCAATATATTGCAACTATAACAAAACCAATAGATTTCTCAATTGATTTAGTAATCGAAAGAGATCGAGGTTTTCGTGTTAATGACACACGTTTTAGTGATTTGGGTTATAGTTATAGTATAGATGCTTTATTTATGCCTGTTAGAAATGTAAATTATAATATTCATATTTCTAAAGATGGAGAAAATGAAAAAGAGATACTTTTTTTAGAAATATGGACGAATGGGAGTTTGACTCCTAGAGAAGCACTTCGTCAAGCTTCTCTAAAATTGATTGGTTTTCTTCATTCTTTTCTATTTCTAGAAAATGACGACGATATTTTTTCAGAAGAAGAGAACATAAAACTAGACGACGAGGGAAGACGAAGTTCATGAAGTAAAGGAAGAAGAGAAGGATTTTGAGCCTAATTATTTATGGATTTTTTATTGGGACTATAAAAAAAAATTCTAAAAAAGGGGTTGAAATATTGCATAATAGAAAAAGCAAAAGAATTAGACTACGATTTTTGCTACCCCTAGACAAGTGTGAAGAATACTGGTCAAAATTTTTATCAAGAAACTCAAAAAGAAAATCCTTAGCTTAGTATATTCTTGCTTTTCTGTTGAAAATTTTTTGATTGACCGATTAACATTTTCATTAAATACCTTGAAAAATCTCAAAAAAGCTAACATCAATAGAACAAGAGACCTTTTAGTTTAGACAAGATAGATTTGAAAAATGTATCTATAATAGATAATATGGGTATAACAGAAAAAAAAAAGACTATTATGAAAGAAAAATGTATTCTTAAATATCTGAGCTGATTAATTTTTTTGCCATTGTATTTTTAATTTAATAAATTTAGAATAAATTTAGACTTCTGAGCTGATTAATTTTTTTGCCATTATTAATATATTTATTAATAAATTTAGACTTAAGATTAGTAAATTTAGACTTAAGATAGAAGAAAGAGCAAAAAAATTAGAGGGCAAAAAACTGCCAACTGTTCCTATTTCCGCTTTAGGATTTACAGAAAAAAATTGTGGAATGTATAAAAGAAAGTAAAAGAATAGATAAAGCAACAAGATTTTTCTATAAATATGGTAGGGATAGATAAAATGAAAAGGGTAGATAAATCAGCAAGATTTTCCTATGAACTTTTATACGACTTAGGGATAGATAAAAAAAGAAGTCTTTTTTAAAATACAAATAAAAGTTTATTCTAAGATATATAAACTTTATAACTTTTTTATTTATAAAAAATAAGTTATATAAGGATAATGAGTTAACATATCGACATGAGGATAAGTAAGTTATTTTGATGTATATATGTCAGGAATAGTTACTTCAAAGTATCAAAGTAATTATTCCTGAAATACATTATTTTTATTATGATACATTCCAGGAAAAAAACTAAGCTTTGTGTTAAAGATGAAAGCCCTCCTTTTCTTTTTGTAATGTAAAGAAACATGTAATGTAAAGAA